GGAGGAAGTGTGATGTGTTATGTTTTATATTTTTGTTTGGTTTTTAGAAATGGTTAGTTTTAGGGTCAGTTCTGCATTTTTTTGTGGGCGTTGTAAGATGATAATAATGATTGATCGTCGTTTTTAATAGCAGAAAATACAGAGGAGTGTTAATTGAAAGTGTTAATGATGAATTGTTTGGAAAATGTAGGAATTTATGGTTTAATTGTTTGATAAATTTTTTAAAAATTTGTCAAGATAAAAAAATGAACGCATAAAATGGAATTTAAATGATAGTTCCTAGATAGTGTTAAAATAATTAATATGTCCGGCAACCATTACACCCTCTATTGACTAGAGGTAGGTAGCGCGCCCTCCATGAATGGGGTCAAAGTGCATCAGTGCCAAGTTTGCGACGACCTTATCCGTCAAACCATGACATTCTGGGTGTTAGGGGATTCATATGCGCGACGGTCATGTGATGGACATGTCAAGAGGAAGATATCACCCGGTGCACTTGAGGGGCTTATTGAAGAGACGCTAAAAAAAAACAAGTGTAGGAGGTCGGTATGCCGAGGTAATGAGAGTAGGGAGGACTATTCAACCGACCACTTGTATCTGTGAAGAGCAAGTAGGAGGGAATAGTGGAGGTCTATGTTCCTGAAGTTACAACCACTAGCGCAAAAGAGCAAGTGTAGGCGAGTTATGCGCTTGAGGGCAATAACCTAAATCACCCATACGTTGAGTAGCTCGGTTCTCGTGAGAAGCGCGATTAATAGATAACCATGCTCTCTGGCTTGGGAGTGCTTGAAAGCTGTTGGTCGGGAATATTACCTAGGAGGTGGGCGAATCCTGTAGACTAGGGGAATTCAAAGGTGTACTGGGACATTATCCGTTCATTGGGTGGGTGTTATGCACAGTAGGTAATTCTTGGGTGTCTGGGTAACGCTTGCGGCTCGGCCTTTGGTAGGAGCATCTGGGCTATATGGTACCTGAAACAAGAGTGTGCCTGGTGGGGGAGATGGCCAAATAGGACCTGTTTTGGAGATAATGTTTGGGCTTTTGGAGGAGGAGGATGACGTATGACATTGGCTTTCCTACATTTCATGGACTGTCTGATGGGGCAAAGAGTGTGATGCATTCTGTACATACCCTTAAAGCAAGAAGAAAAGTGCTGGGGGGGGTAGGGGGGGGTAGGGGGGGGGTGACATAACTAGGCGTTCCTATAGTTAAATTTTTTTAACGGCGATTTTTCAGGTCGTAGATCTCGGAGAGAGGCCGAGTAGGAATTTATGATAGAGTTCGTTTTATTTTTGGGGTTGTGTTTTGTTTTAGGGGGGTTGGCGGTTGCATCTAACCCCTCTCCTTACTACGGGGTGTTGGGGCTGGTTGTAGCGGCGGTTGCAGGGTGTGGTTGGCTGGTAAGTTTGGGGGTTTCTTTTGTGTCTTTGGTGCTTGTTATGGTTTATTTGGGGGGAATGTTGGTAGTGTTTGTTTATTCAGTGTCATTGGCGGCGGACCCTTATCCGGAGTCTTGAGGTAGCTGGGGGGTTGTTGGTTATGGTTTTGGGATAGGGCTGGTTGTGGTGGTTGGGCTTGTTGTGAGTGGTATGTTAGGGTTATTGGCGGATGAGGGGACGGTGAATAATGGGGGTTTGTTGTCGGTTCGGTCGGATTTTAGTGGGGTTGCTGTGCTGTACTCGGAGGGAGTGGGGTTGCTTTTGATTGGGGGGTGAGGTTTATTGTTGACTTTGTTTGTGGTGTTGGAGCTTGTGCGGGGGTTGTCTCGGGGGGCGATTCGGGCTGTTTAGTGGGAGGGTCAGGAAGTAGTTTAGTTAAAAATGCCAGCTTTGGGAGTTGGAGAGGAGGGTTTAAGTCCTTTCTTCCTGAAGATAAGGGATGGGGTAACTCTAAGAAGGGGTTTAGTCTTCAATCTTTGGTTTACAAGACCAATGTTTTTATAAACTATTAGAGTTAGTTAGAGCTTAAGTAGTTTATTTTCTAAAGCGGCCGCGAGGGGGAATAGGACTAGAATGATTAGGAAGTACGTGAATGAGGCTAGCTGGCCGATGATGATGAATGGGTGCTCTACGGGTTGGCTGCCTACTCAGGTTAGGATGAGGACGTTGGCGACTAGGGTTCAGAATAGGATTTGTGATAGGGGGCGGAAGGTTATTGATCGTAGTTTTGATGTGTGGAGTAGGGGGGTTAAGAATAGTACTAGGATAGAGGCAGCTAGGGCCAGTACGCCTCCTAGTTTGTTGGGGATAGATCGGAGAATTGCGTAGGCGAATAGGAAGTATCATTCGGGTTTGATGTGGGGAGGAGTGACTAGGGGGTTGGCGGGCGTGAAGTTTTCTGGGTCGCCTAGTAGGTTGGGGGCGAATAGGGCTAGTGAGACGAGCAGGGAGAGTATTAGTACAAAGCCTAGGATGTCCTTGATAGTGTAGTATGGGTGGAAAGGGATTTTGTCGCAGTCTGAGGGGATGCCTAGTGGGTTGTTTGATCCTGTTTCGTGAAGGAAGGTGAGGTGGACGAGCGTGAGGCCTACGATAACGAAAGGAAGTAGGAAGTGGAGGGCAAAGAATCGAGTGAGGGTGGGGTTGTCGACGGAGAATCCGCCTCAGGCTCATTCGACTAATGTCTGTCCGATGTAGGGGATGGCTGAGAATAGGTTTGTGATTACGGTAGCTCCTCAGAATGATATTTGACCTCATGGTAGGACATAGCCCACAAAGGCTGTTGCTATGAGGGTTAGTAGAAGGATGACTCCAATGTTTCAGGTTTCTTTGTTTAGGTATGAGCCGTAGTAAAGTCCTCGGCCGATGTGTAGGTAGATGCAGATGAAGAAGAAGGAGGCTCCATTTGCGTGGAGGTTGCGGATGAGTCAGCCGAATTGTACGTCTCGGCATATGTGGGCGACAGAAGAGAAGGCCAGGCTGGTGTCTGCTGTATAGTGTATGGCCAGCAGTAGGCCTGTTACGATTTGAGTAATTAAGCAGACGCCCAGGAGCGATCCGAAGTTTCATCATGTTGAGATGTTTGATGGCGCTGGGAGATCGATTAGGGCGTCATTAATGATTTTTAGGATTTGGTGGTTTTTACGAAGGTTGGGGGCCATTGGTTGTTCTGAGTGTGGATGCGAGGAGAATGAGGATTGATAGGGCGAATGATCCTAGGTAGGTTTTGATCAGGCCGGAGTGGAGGGAGGTAGCGGTTTTGGTTGCTATCAGTTGTAGGTGGGCTAGTCCTTCTGGCCCTAGTATTTTGTATCAGGAGAGGTCGATTAGGTGGGAAGCAATGTTCTGTCCTCCGCTGAGGAAGTTGGTTATGCTTAGACGGTGGGTTAGGGGATTGAAGTATCCTAAGGATGTGGAGAAGTTTGAGAAGGAAGTTTGTTTTGTGAGGATGAGCGTTTGGGTTATTTTTGAAATTTCTAGTGCTAGGGCAATGCCTAGGGCTGTTACGATTAGGGCGGTTATTTTGATGGAGAGTGGTATGGTTATAGGCGGAGTTTTTGTTGGGGTGATGAAAGAGGAGATGAGGAATCCTGCTAGAATGCTTCCTAGTGCAAGGCGGGTGATGGGGGAGATTACTGCGGGGTTGTTTTCATTTACTGGGGCTAAGGGCGGAATTCGGACGAAGCCGGTCTGTACTAATATGGTTATGCGGATTGTGTATACTGCAGTGAATGATGTGGCTAGGAGGGTTAGGAGTAGGGCTCAGGCGTTTAAGTAGGATGTGCTTAGGCTTTCGATGATTTGGTCTTTTGAGTAGAATCCTGCTAGGAATGGGGTTCCCATTAGGGCTAGGTTACCGATGGTTAGGCATGCGGTGGTTGTGGGTAGTATTTTTTGGAGGCCTCCTATTTTTCGGATGTCTTGTTCTCCGTTTAGGCTGTGGATGATGGAGCCTGAGCACAGGAACAGTATGGCTTTGAAGAATGCGTGGGTGGAGATATGGAAGAAGGCTAGTTCTGGGAGATTAAGTCCGATTGTGACTATTATTAGTCCTAGTTGGCTTGAAGTGGAGAAGGCGATGATCTTTTTGATATCGTTTTGGGTGAGGGCACATGTGGCTGCGAATAGTGTGGATAGAGCTCCTAGGCAGAGGCATAGAGTTAGGGCTGTCTGGTTGTTACTGAATAGGGGGTTGGTTCGGATGAGTAGGAAGATTCCGGCGACTACTATTGTGCTGGAGTGGAGTAGGGCGGATACGGGGGTTGGTCCTTCCATTGCGGCGGGGAGTCATGGGTGGAGGCCAAATTGAGCGGACTTTCCAGTTGCGGCTAGGATAAGGCCTAGTAGGGGTAGGGTAGGGGTTTGGTGTGGGGTGGGGAGTTGTTGGATTTCTCAGGTGTTTGTGGCGGAGGCTAGTCATGCTATGCAGAGGATGAGGCCGATGTCTCCGACTCGGTTGTAAAGTACGGCCTGGAGGGCGGCGGTGTTGGCTTCTGCTCGGCCATGTCATCAGCTAATTAGTAGGAAGGATATAATTCCGACTCCTTCTCAGCCGATGAATAGGACAAATAGGTTGTTGGCGATGATTAGGATGAGTATGGCGATTAAGAAGAATAGTAGGTAGGTGAAAAATTTTGTAATGTAGGGGTCTGAGGCCATGTATCATGTTGCAAATTGTAGGATAGATCATGATACGAATAGGGCGATGGGAAAGAAAGTGAGGGAGTAGAAGTCTATTTTTAGGCTAATGGGGATTTTAAAGTTTATGATGAATTTTCATTCTCAGAGAGAGATGAGGCTTTCTGTCCCAGAGTGGATGTAGATTGTTATTGGGATCAGGCTGATCAGGAATGAGGTTTTAACTGTGTTTGTGATTGAGTCGGGGGTGTTTTTGAGGTTGTTGGATAGGAGTGGAAATAGAATGGGAGTGAAGAGAATTGCTAGGGTTAGGAGTATGAATGTGTTTAGGATTAGTGAAGGGTCCATTACTTTCACTTGGATTTGCACCAAGATGAGTGGTTCCTAAGACCATTGGATTACTATTATCCTTTGAAAGTAAGGAGACTGAGGTTTTATGCTCAGATGCAAGAATTAGCAGTTCTCGTTGGTTTTACCTCTCCTCGGCAGGTAAGAAGGATTTAACTTCTATTTTTAGAGTCACAGTCTAATGTTTTGGTTGAAACTATACTTGCATACGGGGATACCTGAGACTAGTTCGGGTTTGAGGATTAGGAGTATCATGGGGATTATGTGTAGGGCCATGAGGAGGTGTTCGCGTGTGGAAGAGTTTTGGATGGATGTGATGTGGGATGGGAGGGGGCCTCGTTGTGTTATTGTTAGTATGTATAGGGTGTATGAGGCAGTGAGTAGAATTGCTCCTCCTGTTAGGATAAGTGTAAAAGCAGATCAGTTGAAGAGGGCAATTACGATGGTTAGTTCTGCTATGAGGTTTGTTGTTGGGGGAAGGGCTATGTTTGTGAGGTTGGCTAGGAGTCATCAGGTGGCTATGAGTGGTAGGAGGGGTTGAAGTCCTCGGGTTAGTAGGAGAATTCGGCTGTGAGTTCGTTCGTAGTTGGTGTTGGCTAGGCAGAATAGTATTGAAGAAGTTAGGCCGTGGGAGATTATCAGGATTATTGCTCCTGAGAATGCTCATTGGGTTTGGATTATGGTTGCGGCTACGACTAGTCCTATGTGGCTGACGGATGAATAAGCGATTAGTGATTTTAGGTCAATTTGGCGTAGGCAGATAGCGCTGGTTATTAGGGCTCCTCATAGGGCTAGGGTGATGAAGGGATAGTGTAGGTTGTTTAATGTTGGGTTTACCAGGACTGTGATTCGTATGATGCCGTAGCCTCCGAGTTTTAGGAGAAGGGCGGCTAGTAGTATGGATCCTGCGATAGGAGCTTCTACGTGGGCTTTAGGGAGTCACAGGTGCAGGCCATATAAGGGGGCTTTCACTATGAAGGCTAGGAGGAGGGCCAGGCCTGCAATTAAGCCTGATCAGGAGGAGTTTAGTGTAGGGTGTGAGAGCTTGAGTATTGGAAAGTATAGTGTACCGATTTGGTTGTGCAGGTGTAGGATGGCGATTAGTAGTGGGAGTGAGCTGGCGAGTGTGTAGAATAGTAGATAAATGCCGGCGTTTAGGCGTTCTGGTTGGCTTCCTCATCGTGTGATGAGGATGAGTGTGGGGATGAGGGTGGCTTCGAATGCAATGTAGAAGAGCATTAGTTCTGAGGCTGAGAAGGCTAGGAGGATGAATAACTGGGCTAGGATTGTTGTTGTGGCGAATACTCGTTTGCGGATGGGGGGTTCTTGATCTAGGTGGCTTTGGCTTGCTATGATTATGAGGGGGAGGAGTCAGCATGAGAGGACTAGGAGTGGGGAGGAGATTTGGTCGATAGCTGTTCAGGGGGTCAGACCTTTGCTTGGGTAATATGTTGGTGTGAGTCATTGGAGGCTGACTGTGGCAATTAGTAGGCTGTGTAAGGTGATATTAGTTCATAGGTGCTTATGGGGGGAGAGGAGGGTTAGGGGGATGAGTGTGGCAGTTGGGATGATGATTTTTAGCATTTTAAGAGGTTGAAGTTGTGTAGGTGGTCGGATCCGTGAGTCCGGGTGGAAGCTACTAGTAGTGCGAGTCCTGTGCCTGCTTCGCATGCGGAGAATGTTAGTATGAGGATGGGCAGGATTGTGGAGGTTGATGATTGTACTTGGATGGGTCATATGGCCAGGGCGACGTATATGGATAGTATTATGCTCTCTAGACATAGTAGGGCTGAGATTAGATGGGTTCGGTGGAAGGCTAGGCCTAGGCTGCTTAGGGTGAAGGCTGAGTAAAAGCTTAAGTGAAGGTAGGACATAAAGAAAGTTATAGGGTGGGAGCTATAATTTGTTGAGTCGAAATCAACCGTCTTGATTAGACTAACTTTCTGTTACTCTGCTCATTCTAGTCCTCCTTGGATTCATTCGTATACTAGTCCTAGGGTGAGGAGAAGGATAAGCACGGATGCTCATATTAGGGTGGTAGTGGGGGATTGTAGTTGGATGGCTCAGGGTAATGGGAGGAGGAGGGCAATTTCTAGGTCGAAGAGAAGGAAAAGGATAGCCACCAGGAAGAAGCGGATTGAGAAGGGGAGTCGAGCAGATCCTAGGGGGTCGAATCCGCATTCGTATGGGGATAATTTTTCTGAGTCAGGGGTTATTTGGGCGAGTCAAAAGTTTAATGTGGTTAGGAGGACGCTTAGGGTTAGGGATAGGGCTAGCATGAACAGGATTATGTTTATTACTCTTCTCTGGGTTTAAACCAGATTCTAAGGATTGGAAGTCGATTGTAATAAGTATACTAGAAGAGTAAGATCCTCATCAGTAGATAGAGATGTAGAGGAATAGTCATACGACGTCTACAAAGTGTCAGTATCAGGCGGCTGCTTCAAATCCGAAATGGTGGTTTGATGTGAAGTGGTATTTGATTAGGCGTAGAAGGCATACTAGTAGGAAGGTAGAGCCGATAATTACATGGAGGCCGTGGAATCCAGTGGCGACAAAGAATGTTGAGCCATAAACTCCGTCGGCAATGGAGAAGGGTGCTTCATAATATTCTATGGCTTGTAGGGCGGTGAAGTAGAATCCTAGGAGAACGGTTAGTAGTAGGGCTTGAATTGCTTGTTTTCGATTGGCTTCTGTGATGCTATGATGGGCTCATGTGACGGTGACTCCTGAGGCCAGGAGGATGGCGGTGTTTAGGAGTGGCACTTCTATGGGGTTGAGTGGTTTAATTCCGACGGGCGGTCACTGTCCTCCTAGCTCGGGGGTGGGGGCGAGGCTTGAGTGGAAGAAGGCTCAGAAGAAGCCTAGGAAGAAGAAGGCTTCTGAGGTAATGAATAGGGCTATTCCATATCGTAGGCCTTTTTGTACGGTGGGGGTGTGGTGGCCTTGGAATGTGCTTTCTCGTACAATGTCGCGTCATCACTGGAACATGACGAGGATGGTTGAGATTAGTCCTAGGATGAGGAGTCGGGGGGAGTTATAGTGGAATCATATTGTTAAGCCGGAAGTGGTTAGTAGAGCAGCGGCTGCTCCTAGGATAGGTCAGGGGCTGGGGTCAACTATGTGGTAGGAGTGTGCTTGGTGTGCCATTGGGGGCTAGATATTTTCTTGTAGGTAGAGGCTCAGTAGAAGTACGAAGACATAGGCTTGGATCATTGCTACTGCTACTTCTAGGATGGTTAGTAGGAAAAGAACTAGTAGGGTTAGGAGTGAGACTAGGGGTATTGTGGAGAATAAGGCTGTTGTGGCTGTGGAGATTAGTTGAATGAGGAGGTGGCCTGCTGTAAGGTTGGCTGTTAGGCGCACGCCCAGGGCTAGTGGTCGAATGAGTAGGCTTGTTGTTTCGATTAGGATGAGGGCGGGGATCAGTGGGGTGGGGGTGCCTTCTGGTAGGAGGTGGGCTAGTGAGGCAGAGGGTTGGTTTCGTAGTCCTGTTAGGAGGGTGGCTAGTCATAGTGGGAAGGCTAGGGCTAGGTTTATAGATAATTGGGTGGTTGGGGTGAATGTGTAGGGTAATAGGCCTAAGAGGTTAATTAGTAAGAGGAAGATTATGAGGGATGTTAGGATTAGGGCTCATTTGTGTCCTTTTTTGTCTAAGGGTGTTATTAGTTGTTTTGTGACTAGGTTAATGAATCATAGTTGGAGGGTTGAGAGTCGGTTAGTGATTCATCGGTTGTCTAGGGAGGGCAATAGGAGGGCTGGGAATGTTATTGAGATGAGGACTAATGGGATTCCTAGAAGGGATGGGCTTGAGAATTGGTCGAAGAAGCTTACGTTCATGGTCAGGTTCAGGGGGTGGTGCTTGGGGCGGCGGGAGGCTTGCTAGAAGGAGGGTTTATTGAGATGAATGAGAGGAGTTTGGGTTGGATGATTAGGGAATAGGTGAGTCATGAAGTGATCATGATAAAAAATCAGGGGTTGGGGTTTAGTTGAGGCATATCATTAAGGAGGGGAGGGGCCCCTCTTTCTTTAGCTTAAAAGGCTAATGCTGATTCATAGCTTCTTAATGATTAGGATGGAATTAGAGAGGATCAGTTTTCAAAGTCGGCGAGAGGGGTAGATTCTACTACGATTGGCATGAAACTGTGGTTAGCTCCGCAGATTTCTGAGCACTGACCGTAGTAAACGCCTGGTCGGGAGGCAAGGAAGGAGGTTTGGTTGAGGCGTCCTGGGATTGCGTCGGTTTTTACACCTAGGCTGGGGACAGCTCATGAGTGGAGGACGTCGTCAGCGGTGACAATAACTCGGATGGTTGAGTTTATGGGTACGACAACACGGTGGTCTACTTCTAGCAGGCGGAAATGTCCTAGGGGTAGATCTGTTGTAGGGATTATGTAGGAGTCGAATGACAGGTCTTTAAGGTCTGTGTATTCGTAGGTTCAGTATCATTGGTGGCCGATGGCTTTTAGGGTTAGGTCAGGTTCGTTGATTTCGTCCATTATGTAAAGAATTCGTAAGGACGGGAGGGCGAGTGCGATTAAAACCATGGCTGGGAGGATTGTTCAGACAATTTCGATTACTTGAGCATTGACTGTGTTTGATGTTAGTTTTTCTGTAAGAGTGTGAGTTAGCAGGTAGAGGACTAGGCTGCAAATTGCTAGGGCGACCATTAGAGCATGGTCGTGGAATCCTATTAGTTCTTCTATAATGGGGGAGGAGGCGTCTTGGAAATTAAGTTGTGAGTGGTTGGCCATGTTTGAGTGGAGATGTGCTGGGTTTTCACCTGCAATTTAGTCTTGACAAGGCTATGTAATTATTTTACTAACATCTCCTTATGAGAAAGAAGCATAAGTGGTCTATGCGGTTGGCTTGAAACCAACATATGGGGGTTCGACTCCTTCCTTTCTTGGACTTGAACAAAGGCGGGTTCTTCAAAGGTGTGGAATGGGGGCGGGCAGCCGTAGATTCATTCAATGTTTGTGCTTGTCAGTTCTGGTTGTAGGACTTTACGTTTTGATGCGAAAGCTTCTCAGATGATGAAGACTAGCATGATTACGGCTGTTAGGGAGATAAGGGATCCTACTGAGGAGACGGTATTTCATAGTGTGTAGGCATCTGGGTAGTCTGAGTATCGTCGAGGCATGCCGGCTAGGCCTAGGAAGTGTTGAGGGAAGAAAGTTAGGTTTACGCCTACGAATATTACGCCGAAGTGTGTTTTAGCTCATGTTGAGTGGAGAGTATATCCGGTGAATAGAGGGAATCAGTGGGTGAAGCCCGCTAGAATTGCGAATACTGCGCCTATGGATAGGACGTAATGGAAGTGAGCTACTACGTAGTAGGTGTCGTGTAAAGCAATGTCTAGTGAGGAGTTTGCTAGGACGATTCCTGTCAGTCCTCCGATGGTGAACAGGAAGATAAATCCTAGGGCTCATAGTATTGGGGGGTCTCATTTAATTGTGCCTCCGTGGAGCGTAGCCAGTCAGCTGAACACTTTAATGCCAGTTGGGATGGCGATGATTATAGTGGCAGATGTGAAGTATGCTCGAGTGTCAACGTCTATTCCTACGGTGAACATGTGGTGGGCTCAGACAATAAAGCCTAGGAACCCGATGGAGAGCATGGCTCATACCATTCCTATGTAGCCAAATGGTTCTTTTTTTCCTGAGTAGTATGTTACTACGTGGGAAATGATTCCGAATCCTGGGAGGATTAGGATGTAGACTTCTGGGTGGCCGAAGAATCAGAAAAGGTGTTGGTATAGGACGGGGTCTCCTCCTCCAGCAGGGTCGAAGAACGTTGTGTTGAGGTTACGGTCTGTAAGAAGTATTGTGATTCCTGCAGCAAGGACTGGAAGGGATAGGAGCAGTAGGACTGCGGTAATTAGGACTGATCAAACGAACAGTGGGGTTTGGTATTGTGAGAGGGCAGGGGGTTTTATGTTGATTGCTGTTGTGATAAAGTTGATTGCCCCTAGGATTGAAGAGATACCAGCTAAGTGCAGTGAGAAGATTGCAAGGTCAACTGAGGCTCCAGCATGGGCTAGGTTGCCGGCTAATGGAGGGTATACTGTTCAGCCTGTACCGACTCCTGCTTCGACTGTGGAGGATGCCAGGAGGAGAAGGAAGGATGGGGGGAGTAGTCAGAAGCTTATATTGTTTATTCGTGGGAATGCTATGTCAGGGGCTCCAATTATTAGAGGGACTAGTCAGTTTCCGAATCCTCCGATTATAATTGGTATAACTATGAAGAAGATTATTACGAAAGCATGGGCTGTGACGACTACGTTGTAGACTTGGTCGTCTCCTAGAAGGGCTCCAGGTTGGCCTAGTTCTGCTCGGATGAGGAGGCTTAGGGCGGTACCTACTATTCCGGCTCATGCGCCGAAGATTAAGTATAGGGTTCCGATGTCTTTGTGGTTGGTTGAGAATAGTCATCGAGTAATGAATGTCATAGGTAAGATGGCTGAGTGTATAAGCGTTAGGCTGTAGTCCTTTTTACAGAGGTTCAATTCCTCTTCTTATCGGCTCTGTAGTGAAGTTCATAGTGAGTTGCAAGCTCATTGATGTGCATTGAATATGTACCGGAGTCTTAGACAGAAGCCTGTTGGATAGGGCATATAGCTGTTAACTATAGAGTCATGGGATCAAAGCCCATCTGTCTAGTGGTTTTGGAGGTCCTAGCTTAATTAAAGCACCTGAGTTGCATTTAGGGGATGCAGGGTAATATCCTGCGGACTTTCAGAAACTAAGAGGGTTTCACTCTTGTTTAAGGCTTTGAAGGCCTTCGGTTTGGGTAATCCTAAGTTTCTTAGACAATGGTAAGGATCATAGGGGAGATGGGGAGGAGTATGACGGACATGGCAGTTAAGATGGCGATTGTGATGTTGGTTGGTTTGCCAGTGCGTCATTGTTTTATGTGGTTTGTGGTGTGTGGGGGAAGTGTAATTGTCGTGCAGTACGCAAGGCGGAGGTAGAAGAATAAGCTTAGTAGGGAGAGGAGTGAGATGATAGTGGCTGTTGGGGCTATATCTTGTTTGGTTAGTTCCTGAATAATGAGTCATTTGGGTAGGAATCCTGTCAGAGGAGGGAGGCCTGCGAGGGAGAGCAGGGTTAAGAGTAGTATTGTGCATAGGGGTGGGGTTTTAGCTCATGCAGTTATTAGGGTGGATAGTTTTAGTACTTTAATTGTGTTTAGGGTGAGGAAGATGGCTGTGGTTATTACTGCGTATAGGTAGAAGTTAAGAAGGGTGAGTTTAGGGTTGTAAACAATGATAATTGCTATTCAGCCGAGATGTGAGATGGAGGAGAAGGCTAGGATTTTTCGAAGTTGTGTTTGGTTGAGGCCTATTCATCCTCCTAGGGCGGCTGAGAGGATGGCTAAGATGGTTAGGAAGGTGGGATTTAATGAGGGGGAGGTTATGTAGAGCAGTGTGATTGGGGGGAGTTTTATAATGGTAGATAGTAAAAGACCGGTAGTGAGGGGGGAGCCTTGGAGTACTTCTGGGAATCAAAAATGGAATGGTACCAATCCCAGTTTTATTGCAATTGCGGAGGTAAGGATTAGGCAGGACGTTGGATGGGTAAGTTGGGTGATGTCCCATTGACCAGTTTGTCACGCATTAGTTATGCTGGAGAACAGGACAAGAGTGGAGGCAGCTGCTTGGGTTAGGAAGTACTTAGTGGCAGCTTCAATGGCTCGTGGATGGTGGGATTTTGAGATTAGGGGGAGGATAGCAAGTGTGTTGATTTCGAGGCCGGCTCAGGCTATAATTCAATGGTTGCTTGAGATGACTATGGTTGTTCCTAGGAGTAGGCTGATGCTGAAAATCAGATTTGCTTGGGGGTTCATTAGCAGGGGAAGGAGTTGAACCATCATTTTCGGGGTATGGGCCCGATAGCTTGTTTAGCTGACCCTACTAGAAAGTAATATAAGGGGAGTATGGAGGGTTTTGATCTCTCTAGTGTGGGTTCGATTCCTGCCTTTCTAAGTAGAAGGAAATGAGAGGACTTGTGTACCTCCATGTTCACTTTATCATAGTGACCCTTAATATTCAGGCACATTTCCGGTAGGGTCTTAGGTAGGGAGGCAGGCCCGCGTAGCAAATTGGTATGCTGATATGTCAGAGGCATAGGGCTAATGTGAGGGGCAGGAAGTTTTTTCATAGGAGGTGCATCAGCTGGTCGTATCGGAATCGTGGGTAGGAGGCACGAATTCATAGGAATCCTGCTGACAAGAGTAGGACCTTTGTGGCTAGGATGATGGGGAATAGCTCTTGAGGGGGGTTGAGGAAGCTTGGGTTGAAGAACAGAATTGTAGTTAGCGTGTTCATGAGTATGATGTTGGCGTATTCGGCTAAGAAGAAGAGGGCGAATGGGCCTGCCGCATATTCTACGTTGAACCCGGAAACTAGCTCTGATTCCCCTTCTGTTAGGTCGAAAGGAGCACGGTTAGTTTCAGCGAGTGTAGAGACGTATCATATTATGGCGAGGGGTCAGCAGGAGAAGATGAGGTATAGAGGCTCTTGGGTGACTGCTAGGGTATTCAGGGTGTAGTTACCACTGAGGAGAATAATGGAGAGAAGGATAATGGCTAGGGTGACTTCATATGAGATTGTTTGAGCTACTGCTCGTAATGCTCCGATCAGGGCGTATTTTGAGTTGGAGGCTCAGCCTGATCATAAGATAGAATACACTGCTAGGCTGGATATGGCTAGTAAAAAGAGTAGCCCTAGGTTGAGGTCGGCTAAAGAAAATGGAAGGGGTAGTGGGGTTCAGATTGAGATTGCTAGTAGTAGGGCGAGGATAGGAGTTGCGATGAATAGGATTGGGGAAGATGTTGATGGCCGAATAGGCTCTTTGATGAACAGTTTTACTCCATCTGCTAGGGGTTGTAGGAGACCGAAAGGGCCAACGATATTTGGACCTTTTCGGCCTTGCATGTAGCTTAGGATTTTACGCTCTACTAGTGTGAGGAAGGCTACTGCGATTAGGATCGGCAGAGCATAGGAGAGGGCTATGATTAGGCTGGTTAGAAGGGGGTAGTTAGTCATGGGGCGGTGGTTTGGGTTAAAGCTAGGGAGAGGATTTGAACCTCTGAGTGAAAGGACTTAAGCCTTTTGCATTTTCCGAGCTCTGCCACGCTAGCTAGTCCTTTTCTTGGACGTGGTGTGGAGTGATAGCCTTTTGTAATTTAGTTGGTTTCATTACTTAAGGCGAAGGCTTGCTTGTGGTATTGGCCTCACTTTTCCTATCCTTTCGTACTGGGAAGAGTTCATCATAGATAGAAACCGACCTGGATTGCTCCGGTCTGAACTCAGATCACGTAGGACTATTAATCGTTGAACAAACGAACCCTTAGTAGCGGCTGCACCACTAGGATGTCCTGATCCAACATCGAGGTCGTAAACCTCCCCGTCGATATGGACTCTCGGAGGAGATTGCGCTGTTATCCCTGGGGTAGCTTGGTCCATTGATCAAATATATTGGATCTGGGTGCTATTAGCACGTTGAGGGGTTGCTCTCAGTCTAGAGGTATGGTCTAATTTTTGGAGGTTCTGTTTTGCTCCAAGGTCGCCCCAACCGAAAAACGCAGACCAGTAACTTGTGTGACAGTGAACCCAGTGGGTGAGTATGTGTTTTAAGGTGGTTGCTGGTTTTGAAGTTCCACAGGGTCTTCTCGTCTTATGGGTATATCCCTGCTTTTGTACAGGGAGATCAATTTCACCGATTGCCTGTAAGAGACAGTTAAGACCTCGTTTAGCCATTCATACTAGTCTCGATTTATGGGACAATTGATTGCGCTACCTTTGCACGGTTAGGATACCGCGGCCGTTGAACGTGAGTCACCGGGCAGGCATCACCTTCAATACTTGTCTTAGGTTTGCTGAAGGCTATGTTTTTGGTAAACAGTCGGGCCTTGACGGGTTTGCCTAGTTCCTTTTACAGGTTTTAATCTTTCTTAATGGACGCTCCTCTGTCGGGTTAACAATGCGCTTAATACTGTGCTTGTTTGATTTGTCGTATATTGGGGGTTTGTTAATAATGTACTGATGTAAGCTTGCGTCGTAGAGGGAGGACCCTGGTTACTCATTCTAGCATTAATTCTCCTATTTGGGTATAGGTTGGCCTGTTAATGGGGAGGGAGTCATAAGGTTCTTATATTTTTGAGGTGTAGAGCTTTAACGCACTCTTTGTTGATGGCTGCTTAAGGGCCCACAGTGTGATTGGGGTTCAGTTATTTATCCGCTCGTGGAGATTGTATTCTTTTTTAAAGGAGCTGTCCCTCCTTTAAATAGCCCTTAATTCGCTTCATTAGGGTTTGTGAGTTTTCCTTGGAGAAGAATTAAGAGTGAACTTAGATTCGTTTCACAGGCAACCAGCTATCACCCAGCTCGGTTGGCTTTTCACCTCTACTAACAAGTCATCCCACTCTTTTGCCACAGAGACGGGTTCGCTCAATAATAGCTGCTCGTAAGTAGCTCGCTTGGGTTTCGGGGTGGCAAACTTAAATTCATTTTGCTTGGTTTTTCTTGCTAGACCATGATGCAAAAGGTACAAGGGTTGATCTTTGCTGTTTATAGCTTAGGTTTCACTGCTATTTCATCTTTCCCTTACGGTACGTGATCTCTATCGCGCCAAGTGGTGTCTTTTCTATCGCCTATACTGGGACTAGTAAATGCTTTAGTTGGGTTTTAGGGAGTGACTTTGTTATTCCAGGTCAGGTCGTTTGGGCTAGAGTTTGGCATCAAGACGATCTGGGGTTAGCAGACATCTTTCAGGTGTAAGCTGAATGCTTTGATATAAGCTACGTCTTGGTGTCCTAAGTGCACCTTCCGGTACACTTACCTTGTTACGACTTACCTCATCTTTGGCTGAATAGCTTATTAGTTTATGGGGGGGGGGGCGCCTATGAGGAGGGTGACGGGCGGTGTGTACGTGCCCCAGAGCCGGCTTAAAGAGGGCTCGATTGTCCCACTTTACTGCTAAATCCGCCTTCCAGGGGTTGTTTCATACCCCTTTGCCGTTATGTTCTAGCTTAGAAAATGTAGCCCATTGCTACCATTCCATGGGCTATACCTTGACCTGTCGTACTAGCGTGATGGGGCTATTGCGCTCACTGTTGGGCTTTCAGGGTAGGTGAACTGGCGACGGCGGTATGTAGGCTGTTTTGGCAAGGAATGGTCAGGTATATCGTGGATCATCGATTACAGAACAGGCTCCTCTAGGTGGGTTTGGGGCACCGCCAAGTCCTTAGAGTTTTAAGCGTTAGTGCTCGTAGTTCTCGGGCGGATGCTTTAGTTGGTGTAAGCATCAAGATTTAGGGCCAGGCATAGTGGGGTATCTAATCCCAGTTTGGGCCCTGGCTTTCGTGGAGTTCAATTAATCGTTGTTCTAAGATTTTCTTTAATGAGAGGCCTTATTGGCATCTTGGGCTTATGACAGCTCAGTTGCTTTTTAATCTTAGCTACTAGGATAGCATGTGACCACGCTTTACGCCGTTATAATGTTAATTTGGGTCTCCTGTATGACCGCGGTGGCTGGCACAGGATTTACCGACCCTAGATTTGCTATGGCTAAGTCAAGTTTACACTCATTGCTTAATATTAACTACTGCTGATTACCCGTGGGGGTGTGGCAATTGCAAGGCGTTTTGGGCTACGGTTGTGGTGAGCCTGATACCCGCTCCTATCTGCCTAGTCAGGCGTCCAGGGCATCTACACCGGATCGCGGATACTTGCATGTATATACCTAGCAAAAACTAACAGTAAGGTTAGGACTAAGTCTTTTGTCCTTGGGTGTTTGGGGCAGCCATCTTGACATCTTCAGTGTCATGCTTTCTATAAGCTACAAGAAC